TTAAATAAAAGAAAATACTAAATAATAGTACGAATTATCTTATCCCATTCGGAAGGATATCATCTCATAATTATCTATGACTGTTTCTGTCTCTAGCACGACCACTTGATGAAATGGGGAGGGAAGTGGGACAAATGGCCGAGACTACTGGAAGGATTCCTCTTTGGATAATAGGTACTGTAACTGGTATTCCTGTGATCGGTTTGTTTAGTCGGTATTTTCTTTTATGGTTCATATTCTGGATTAGGTTCATCTCTGTAATAATCGGATGAACTGAGTTGTAGACATGAAAGCGTAAGAACTCAACAGGATCCCCCTCGAATCAGAAAAAAAGAGGGGGTAGGTCCCGTTGAGCTCTTACTAATTAGAATAATTTATTCATATAAATGACAAAATGGATCTTTCCGATGTTTCACAAAACTTATTTCTTTCTGATTCTGAATTGCTTCAAAAAATTGATTCAGACCATCTCTTTCGCGATAGTATCGGTCGATACTTTCAAAGCGAAAAAAAAAGAAAGAGAGAATCACTCGATTCCCTCTTTCTGGATGACACAATCCCAATATAACAATAATATATTTCTATCGATCAGATATCACAAACCCTTTAATATAGTAAAATATACTAATAGAATTTTCTCTAGTTATTTTAATATAAAATAGAATTTATAAATTCATTGAATTTGTTCACTACTTATGTAATAAATCAAAAAACGGTTCTGATAAACCGGGAAAAATTGAAACCAAGAATAGGGATCTTTGACGAACGGGATCAAGAATTATTAATTATTTGATTATTTCGACACAAGAACAAGAAAAGGAATTTTTCTGGTATCAAAGACTAGGAAGATGAATAATCCCTTCTAGAATCCTTTGTTCCCTTCATTTTTTTTTCTATTCTCCATTTACTTATCTTATTTTTAATATCTAATCAAATTTCATTCTATTAGAATAAAAATGGATACATTCAATGACATTTCAATCTGGCACCAGTGACATAATAATACCGCTCCTATTTGCATTGTAAAAAACAAAGAAATAAAGAAGAGGTAAAATAGTCTTCCTCACAATATCCATACTATGACTAGTAATGCGGTACAAGTCATTCCCGAAATACGGTAGAAAAATAATATAAACAAAAACAAGGAAAAAGTTTTTCATAATTTTGTGATCATACATAATTAAATTAGAGAATTGCCAACAAAAATTTGGTTTTTTTTACGAACTTGATGTTGATAAATACGCAGATTTAGAAATTCATTTCGGACAATTGAACCTTCTCAAACTGTTTCTTTTTAAGAACTAAAAAGATTTGTGCCAAAATAACAGATGCAAAAAAGAACAAAAGGCCTTGGACACGTAATGGATCTTGAAGGACTATTTCCGCATCTCCCTGACCAAATCCTCCCACATTAGGATTACTCGTTAATGGTTGATCCAGTTTGATAGATTCGCCCTCTGAAACAAGAAGTTCTGGTCCTGGAGGGATAATATCAACCACTTGACGCTCATTCGATGCATCCACTATGGTTATTTCATATCCTCCTTTTTCTTTTCGTATTATTTTGCTTACTATACCTGCTGCTGTAGCATTATAAACATTATTATTACTCTTACTCCCGTCGGGATAAATCTGACCCCTTCCCCTGTTCCCGCCTACGTATATGGGATATTTTAAGAAGTGAACATCTTTCTTAGTCGCAGGGTCCGGGGAAAGAATAGGAAAGGTGATTTCACTATATTTCTGACCAGGAACGGGCCCTATCACAAGAATATTTTTTTTAGTGGGACGATAGCTCTGAAAAGACAGATTGCCCATCTTTTCTTTAATCTCGGGAGAAATACGATCGGGGGGGGCTAATTCAAACCCTTCGGGTAAAATAAGAACAGCCCCCACATTCAAACCGCCCCTTTTCCCATTCGCAAGAACTTGTTTCAGTTGCATATCATAAGGAATTCGAACAACTGCTTCAAATACAGTATCAGGAAGTACCGCTTGTGGAACCTCGATATCCACGGGCTTATTAGCTAAATGGCAGTTGGCGCAGACAATACGGCCGGTTGCTTCTCGTGGATTTTCATAACCCTGCTGTGCAAAAATGGGATATGCATTTGAAACGGGTGCCCAAGTTATTATATATATCATGAGTGATACGGAAATAGATCGAGTAATCTCTTCCTTTATCGAAGAAAAGGTATTTCTAGTTTGCATGGTCCAATCATTGAGCCCAAAAATTTCTACAATAAAATTAGGTAGGTCCCTAGTATAGTTCCCTATCCATGATTCTGCTATTTACTGAAATAATCTTACTCGAATATAGGAGGCATCCTTCTGGGTGGGTAGAAGGAATAAGTACAATTTTAAATGTTTTACTTATGTACAAAGTAACAAACATTAGATTTTTCAGTCATTCATTGAATGATAAATCACTACAAGTGACGGAGATACACGATTTAAATAACGGAAGATCCAATATTTGAAAATTGTGTCCAGAATGACCGGAAAAGTGGAAACAAGACCGGATATAATTTGATCGTTATGAGAAAATCCAAAATCTTTGTAGACAGAACCAATCATTAGTTCCCAACCATGGGGCGAATGGAATCCTATACATAAATCAGTTAATAAAAGAATAGAAAAAGCTTTTATTGTGTCGCTTAAATTATATAGGAACTCTTGAACCCAAGAGTTAAGAATAACAAGTTCTTCATTACCAAGAATAGAATAACCACTTAGAATAATGAAACAGATTATATTTGTCGAGAAGTGCAAAATCGTATGGATACGATCCTCATTGTGCATCTTGATCAATTGGATCGTTTCTTTGTAGATTCCGATACGAAGCTTTTGTAGATGTGTTTCTGGGTATTCCTTTAACATTTCGTCCAAGAGAAAGAGTTCCTCTAATTCTCTAACTTTTTTTATAATACTCTTTTCTTGAATATCATTCAAAAAAATTTCGGATTGACCAGTATTCCACCAATTAGTAACCCAAGATTCTAGGCTTTTATTAAATAAAAGAGAGATCCACCAGGGCAAAAATACTATAGATGCAAGATATAGAAGGGGAATGAATGCTTTCTTTTTTGCCATTTTTTCGTCTTTGATTTTTTAATGAACTCACTTCATTCGTTACCTCTCTACACTACTAATATTTATATCAAACATAAGTTCTATTACAAGTCATATGGATACTATTATGAATCCATTCCCTGTTTTTTAGTTTTTGATTTGTGATTCATTAGTTAATCCTTGAATTTCGAAATAATACAGAAAGAAAATATCAAAGAATCCACTTTTGTTACTGTGGAGTTGATTTACATACGCATAAAAATTTCGGACAAAGACTGTTTTCTGTCTGTTCCGTATACGTCTGCTTTGGCTCAAATGAGCATTCTGAAGAAATTCCCGTTAAGTTATACTATTACTATGGTCTATAAAAAAGACTATTCTTTCTTTTCAGTTTTATCCCTCTTGCTACGAACTAAGAAAGCATTCATTCTGAACTTCATTTTTCAAAAAACTTCAATTGGTACACGCAAGAAATAGGCCAATTCGGCAGCCTTTTGCTCAATTTCTCGTGGGGTCAGATTCTGATCGGTACGAGTCAAGGGAATGGCCCCTTGGCCTCTGATTTCCATATAAAGGACACGACGTGCATAAATACCCTCTTTAACTTCTATTCTGATGGACTGAATGTCTTTCATAAGGAATCGGAGGAAGATTCGACGATTTTTTCCAGGAAACCCCCAACGAAAAATAGACACTATTCCTTCTTTTCTATCGAATCGATCATAACCGCTACCTACATTCCACAAAATTGTGCACCACAAATAGGAGCTAATAAAGAGACCTGCAATCCCATAGAAAGACATTACGATCCCCTGTGGAAAAAAAATTATTTGCTGAGACGGAAATAAAGATATCAAATCCCTACCAAGATAACTGGAAGTTCCAACCAACAAAAACCCTAATGAACCTAAAAAAAGGATAAAGGCCCAGCAGAAATTGCTGATTTTTCGAGATCCTCTTATAAATTCTATCCATATACGTTCTGATCGCCAACTCATACTAGATCTCGTTGCATTTTATTGGAATTGATAGAATAACAAAAATATATTTGACTTTTTTTGTTTCCGAAGTAACTCTAATCAACTAGCACTATTTTGATGTGAACCTTTACTTTAGGAGTAATTCATCGAATTACTTAGATCTAAAATAATAACATCACCTTTATATGATTCCCTATAGATACCTACATCCATATAGATATATTGATTTTACATCTCAACCATTCGTCGCCCGATCTGTTATATATTTTCGATTTTCAAATACTTATAATTAATTTCCTCAGATATCATGTTTACGCATGTATAATCGCTTATGTTTGGAGTCAGCCACATGTTAGACTCTAGTCTACTAAATAGATAGCTGTGTTATCGTCAAAGTCTAAGTTTTGAAAAAAAAATAGACGGCACTAGCATATTTAAAAAATCTTGTTTTTTTGAACATGAAGAGATAAAGAAGCCATTGCAATTGCCGGAAATACTAGGCCTACTAAAGGCACAAAAATAGAGGGTAAGTTTGTCATAGAATGGATACCTCGACTTAATATTTGTACCTGTTATTTATTGTTATATTAATATTTTTACCTGTTATTTATTGATTGTTATAAAAGGTATCTTATAATTATACTAATTCATATATAATTATACTAAGTAATATCTACTTGAGTATATATAGAAAAGGAATGAGGAATGTCGAATTAAATAAATGGACTTACTCATCTTTCGACATGAAATATATGTATCATAATAGACTTTTGTATTATTTTATTTATTATCTTGTCTTATAATTTTTTTGAATAAAATTTCATAAAGATTTTCGTACAAATTACCCAAAAGTTCGTTATAATCCGATCCAACAACAGGGATTCGTAGTAAAACTAGAGATCCTCTAGAGATGTAGAAAGATGCAAGACTCTATGCCGCTATTTGCTATAGTTGGATTATATATCCACATGTAATGTAAGAAGGGAGCATGAAATTCATTTTATTCCCGCCAAATTTTGCGGAAGAAATAATTTGCTCTTTTATCAGGAATATCGGTAAAAAAAATTTCTCCGCATGATTCTTTCTACAATTTAATCTTATGTTACCAAAGAAAAATCCATTCTTCGAATTTTTACTTTGATTCCTATAAACTAAATAACTACTTGTTCGTCACAAAAAAAATAATTCATTTTTGAAGTTTTAAGTAAGGCTTTACTTGATTGAATTTTGATTCGAGGGAACGAAAGCGTGGAGCTGAAATAACTCACTCAAAACACCTTTTAAAGGATTACGTGGTACGATTAGATCGAATAAGCCCTTATCGAATAAATATTCAGCCACCTGTGAACCCTCAGGGACTGTCGTATTCAATGTTTGTTCAATTACTCTTTTACCCGCAAATGCGATGTAGGCATTGGGTTCGGCAATAATGATATCCCCCAACATACCAAAACTAGCTGTCACCCCACCAGTAGTAGGAGATGTAAGGATTGCTACATAGAATAATTTTTTATTTGATTGATAATCATATAAAGCGGAAGATATTTTTGCCATTTGCATCAAGCTCACACTTCCTTCTTGCATGCGTGCTCCTCCAGAAGCACACACTAAAATAAGAGGTAAAAATTGATTTGTAGCATACTCGATCAAACGGGTGATTTTCTCGCCTACTACAGATCCCATACTACCCCCCATAAACTGAAAATCCATAATCCCAATTGCTATGGGAATACCGTTTAATTTACCTGTGCCTGTTTGAATAGCCTCAGTTAATCCTGTCTTTATTTGATAAGAATCAATACGATCTTTATAAGGTTCCTCCTCCGAATGAAATTCAATGGGATCCAAAGAGACCATGTCTTCATCCATAGGGTCCCAAGTACCTGGATCAATCAAAAGTTCGATTCTATCTGAACTACTCATTTTCAAATGGTATCCACATTGTTCACAAATATTCATTTTGGATTTAAAATATTTCTTATAATTTAATCCATAACAATTTTCGCATTGAACCCACAAATGCCTGTATTTTTGAGTTCCATCTAGATCATTAGAACTTTCGGTATCACTTTCGGTATCACTTTCCGTAGAATTTTCGGTATCACTTTCCATAGAACTTTCGATAGAACTTTCCGTAGAACTTTCGATAGAACTTTCCGTAGAACTTTCCGTAGAACTTTCCGTAGAACTCTCCGTTCTAGTTAAATCACTTCCATCCGTGCTAGTTCTTATACTGGAACTCTCACTTTCACTACTATTTCCACCTTCACCACAAATGTAACTATAAACGTAACTGTCACTGTAATTGTGACTACCACTTAAAAAGTAACTATCAATACAGATTTGAGACCGAAGATAACTGTCAATGCAACTATTAATGTGATTATTCCAACTATCATAGTCGGAATCATCACTCTTAGATACATTATTTTTATAAGTAGAGTTCCAAAAACTATAAAAAAAACTTTCTAGTTCACTTACAAAAGAAGGATCATTGTCAATCTCAAAAATTTGATTTTCACTATCCAAATATATGGAATAACTGCTGCTATTACTATCCCTAACTAAAAAAGTGTCATCAGATACGAAATTCCGAATGCCGACTAAATCATCAACAGTACTGTAACTAGAATTGTCACTATGACTAGGAATGTTTTTATTCATATTATTGATAATGGATCCTTCACTTTCAATAGGACCAAGACTATTGATTGATTTACTTAGCCTAGACCTGTATTCTAACTCCCCGTTAGACAACCTCGAATTTAACCATCTTTTTTCCATAGAGCTTTCTTGCCCCTATTTCCATCAAAATACAATAGATGAATAGTCATTCGATAAAAAATAAATCATTTGAATATCTCATTTCCTATCAGGAATAGGATCTAAATCCAATCACTCGGATTATTAACTACTAACGAGTGGGTCTTAAAAAAAAAGGGTTCCGTTATATATAATATAGTGAAGTTATACTTAGGGTTCTCGCAAAAGAGAATTTTGTTTTCAATTAAATCAATTAAATTATTAATTGATTTAATTGAAAAATAGCGGTTTCTCACCTGTTATATCAAATTCACATAAAAAAAAATCGTTGTTCTCCCTATGAATATGAAGAACTTTTTTCGTAAAATCTCGTTTACTAAAAAATTTGTATTCCAAGACAGAACAAAAAGGACAATATACAGGATGGGTAGAAGAAGTTGTGATACTTGGCTCGATCCATGATCTGAAACGACGCTACGGGATATAATATATTAAACGACTACACCAATTCTAAGGATCCATAGGCTTAATTGCGGATCCGGCACAACAAAAAAAATGTTTACGTTGTTTCGTCTTAGATTTTTATTTCAATTTTGAATTTTGTATATCTAGCAAAAAGATATACAATAGTATCTTTGTATTGTATTCGGCTCAATCCTTTTAGTAAAAGATTGGGCCGAGTTTT